ATACAGTTCGAACAATCTATGGGGTATTAGGCATCAAAATTTGGATATTTATCGAGGGGGAATAATAAACCTTATTTCCCTTTTTATTCTATCCAGCAATGGAACAAAAGAAATTCGTTTCTTCTTTTCTGTTCAATAAAAAAAAATGAACAATTATAAATTATAATTCTATAGGGTTTAATAAAAATTAAATAAATCTTTTGATAAAATTGCTATGCTTAGTGTGTGACTCGTTGGTTTTTTGAGGGTTAGTATAAAAACCAGCCCCATAGTATAAACAAATAACTATAGAAGTAATAACCAACTCATCACTTCGTATTATCTGGATCCAAAGAACCAGTCAAGATATGATATATTGTTCATATTGTTGTAGCAACTGAAATCTTTTTTATTATTTATTAAAAAATCTGCTTCTAAATTGTTAATAATAAAAAAAAGAAAGGGTATGGATAAATGGAAGGATGAGAGGAAGAAAGAAAATATTGATGATATATAATTCCAATATGTAAGGTCTATGAGTCATCTCATAAAAAATCTGTGTAATAAAGCATCAATACGGATTCATCATTAAATGGATCTGCTCATCGAACAAAAAATAAAGAGCTTCGAGCCAATAAAGACTAAGAATATTGACTCAAGAACTAATAGCTCCATTGTAGAATTCAGACCTAACCATTAAATAAGAAGCGATGGGAACGACGGAACCTGTGAATTCAAAAGATTCTATGAAAATGAATTTGAATGATTCATTGATCGGGATGGCGGAACCGACCAGAGACCCATTCATCTATTCGGAAAAGTTATGAACGAATGATAGAACTGAAATAGAAATGGAAAGAGTAAATATTCGCCCGCGAAAACTTTATTTTCTTGGATTGCTAAATTTGGGTCAATCCAATACGATAAAGAGTAAAACAAAAAAAAGATTCCTTTTAACATTCTAATATCGATAAATAGAAGAAAAAATAGTTTAGTTATAGTTATTAATATATATATATTATAATTTCATTATTATTATTATATATATCTATACAAACAAAATAGACAAATCAAGATATACAAATTAATAAGATTTGATCTAGATTAAACGAAATCCATGATTCAGTTATTAAAATTTAAAATAAATACATCTATGCATAATATTATATCTGAATAGAATTCAAATTGAACTCAAAATCTTTAGTTTGAATTTATTTTATTCGCGAGGAGCTGGATGAGAAGAAACTCTCACGTCCGGTTCTGTAGTAGAGATGGAATTCAAAACAAACCATCAACTATAACCCCAAAAGAACCAGATTCCGTAAACAACATAGAGGAAGAATGAAGGGAATATCTTATCGAGGTAATACTATTTGTTTTGGTAAATACGCTCTTCAGGCACTTGAACCCGCTTGGATCACATCTAGACAAATAGAAGCAGGTCGACGAGCAATGACACGAAATGCACGTCGCGGTGGAAAAATATGGGTTCGTATATTTCCAGATAAACCGGTTACAGTAAGACCCGCAGAAACACGTATGGGTTCAGGTAAAGGCTCTCCCGAATATTGGGTAGCGGTTGTTAAACCAGGTCGAATCCTTTATGAAATGGGTGGAGTAACAGAAACTATAGCCAGAAGGGCTATTTCAATAGCAGCGTCCAAAATGCCTATACGAGCTCAATTTATCATTTTGGGATAAAAAAGAAATAGGCCTTACTTAAAAACTTAAAAATAGTGGGTGCAGGTTTCTTTTTTTGGACAAATAATATTTCTTTTTTTCTTCGACCTTTGTATTGTAAAAAACAGATAAAAAAATGATATGATTCAACCTCAAACCCATTTGAATGTAGCAGATAACAGCGGGGCTCGAGAATTGATGTGTATTCGAATCATAGGAGCTAGCAATCGTCGATATGCTCATATTGGTGACGTTATTGTTGCTGTGATCAAAGACGCAGTTCCAAACATGCCTCTAGAAAGATCAGAAGTGGTCAGAGCTGTAATTGTCCGTACTTGTAAAGAACTTAAACGTGACAACGGTATGATAATACGATATGATGACAATGCTGCAGTTGTGATTGATCAAGAAGGAAATCCAAAAGGAACTCGAGTTTTTGGTGCGATTGCCCGAGAATTGAGACAGTTCAATTTTACTAAAATAGTTTCATTAGCTCCCGAGGTATTATAAAATAAGACCACGATATGGTTATAGTAGGGTATTTAAAAGAAATAGATTAAGATTCATTTAGTAGATTTTCTCTCACGTATATACCTTTCAAAATGAATATTTATAAACAAACACGTAAAAAAAAAAAAAAAGAAAAACATGTTGATTATATCGAAATTTGGAGGCACCAATAATTTTAATTAATCATGAGTAGTGATACTATTGCTGACATAATAACTTCTATACGAAATGCCGATATGTATAGAAAAAGCGTGGTTCGAGTAGCATCTACTAATATCAGCCAAAGTATTGTTAAAATACTTTTACGAGAGGGTTTTCTCGAAAATGTGAGAAAACATCGAGAGAACAACAAATATTTTTTGGTTTTAACCCTACGACATAGAAGGAATAGGAAAAGGACTTATAGAAATCTTTTAAATTTAAAACGGATAAGTCGGCCGGGTCTACGAATCTATTCTAACTATCAAAGAATTCCTAGAATTTTAGGTGGGATGGGGGTTGTAATTCTTTCTACTTCTCGAGGTATAATGACAGACCGAGAGGCTCGACTAGAAAGAATAGGCGGAGAAATTTTGTGTTATATATGGTAATCTTTCTAATATCCGATATGAAACTTCTTTTTTGTGAAAAAGAAAAGAGAAGGGGTGGGTTCTCTAATAGGGTTCTTCCTCCACTAGTTGATACTTCAAGGGGGTTTTACCTGGAATGAAAGAACAAAAATGGATTCATGAAGGTTTAATTACTGAATCGCTTCCCAACGGTATGTTCCGGGTTCGTTTAGATAATGAAGATATGATTCTAGGTTATGTTTCAGGAAAGATCCGACGTAGTTTTATACGGATACTGCCAGGAGATAGAGTAAAAATTGAAGTAAGTCGTTATGATTCAACCAGAGGTCGTATAATTTATCGACTCCGCAACAAAGATTCGAAAGATTAGGTGTTTTTTAACTTCACCGTTTCTTTCGTAGGAATACGATTCGAAATCGAAAATTTCAAGAAACTTATTTTCTTCCAAAAAGTGGATTCAAAATTAAAGTAAGGAGTGGCAAATATGAAAATAAGAGCTTCTGTTCGTAAAATTTGTGAAAAATGTCGACTAATCCGTCGTCGGGGACGAATTATAGTAATTTGTTCCAACCCAAGACATAAACAAAGACAAGGATAATCAAACTCGTTAAAGACCTGATATACAAATAGGGAATCTGTTTTGACATGAAATGGATATATCCATATATCTCTGACTCAAATTTATGAGATCATAAAATATGGCAAAAGCTATACCGAAAAAGGGTTCGCGTGGACGTATTGGTTCACGTAAGAGTACACGTAAAATACCAAAGGGGGTTATTCATATTCAAGCAAGTTTCAATAATACCATTGTGACTGTTACAGATGTACGCGGGCGGGTGGTTTCTTGGTCCTCTGCCGGTACTTGTGGCTTCGGAGGTACAAGAAGAGGGACGCCGTTTGCTGCTCAAACCGCAGCGGCAAATGCTATTCGTGCAGTAGTAGATCAAGGTATGCAACGAGCAGAAGTCATGATTAAAGGTCCAGGTCTCGGAAGAGACGCAGCATTACGAGCTATTCGCAGAAGTGGTATACTATTAACTTTCGTACGGGATGTAACCCCTATGCCACATAATGGCTGTAGACCCCCGAAAAAAAGACGTGTGTAGAAATAAAAAAGGAAGATATTTCAATAGTAAGAGAAACAAGAGAAATAAATGATTCAATGATCTGATCAAATAATATTATTATGGTTCGAGAGAAAATAACAGTATCTACTCGGACACTACAGTGGAAGTGTGTTGAATCAGCAGCAGACAGTAAGCGTCTTTTTTATGGGCGCTTTATTCTGTCTCCGCTTATGAAAGGTCAAGCAGACACAATAGGCATTGCGATGCGAAGGGCTTTGCTTGGAGAAATCGAAGGAACATGTATCACACGCGCAAAATCTGAGAAAATATCACACGAATATTCTACGATAACGGGTATTCAAGAATCAGTACATGAAATTTTAATGAATTTGAAAGAAATCATATTGAGAAGTAATCTCTATGGAACTTGTGAGGCGTCTATTTGTGTCAGAGGCCCTGGATATGTAACTGCTCAAGATATCATCTTACCGCCTTATGTAGAAATCGTCGATAATACACAGCATATAGCTAGCTTGACAGAACCCATTGAGTTGGTTATTGGATTACAAATAGAGAAGAATCGCGGATATCTTATAAAAGCGCCAAATACCTTTCAAGATGGAAGTTATCCTATAGATCCTGTATTCATGCCTGTTCGAAATGCGAATCATAGTATTCATTCTTATGAAAATGGTAACAAAGAAATACTATTTCTCGAAATATGGACAAATGGAAGTTTAACTCCTAAAGAAGCACTTCACGAAGCCTCCCGGAATTTGATTGATTTATTGATTCCCTTTTTACATACCAAAGAAGAAAATCTAAATTTAGAGGACAATCAACACATGTTTCCTTTACCCCCTTTTACCTTTTATGATAAATTGGCTAAACTAACAAAAAATAAAAAAAAAATGGCGTTGAAATCGATTTTTATTGACCAATCAGAATTGCCTCCCAGGATCTATAATTGTCTCAAAAGGTCCAATATATATACATTGTTGGACCTTTTGAATAACAGCCAAGAAGATCTTATGAAAATGGAGCATTTTCGCATAGAAGATGTCAAACAAATTTTAGGGATTCTAGAAAAAAATTTCGTAATTGATTTACCGAAAAATAAGTTTTAAATCCATTGGATTTTTTCATGTTTTTTTTAGAAAAAGGCCAAATTAAAGGGTTTTGAATATTTAGG